AAAATACCCGACTAGTCTTAGTTGATTCAGCCATAATTCCTTGTCAATTCATCCAGAACTGTTTAGTCAAAAAGAATGCATTTTGGTCCACCCAACCTAGTTTCATTTGTTGGCTGTAGTACATGTCTCGTTTACCTAAAAAATTCATCATCAATTGCAATCTTATTTATTTACTTCTTTTTTTAGATTATCTAAATAAGAATAGAAAATACTTATTTATATCTTATATTCTTATATCTTCTATTTTATATAGATATCGTAGTGAAATATATATAGATAGAATATATAGATAGAGGGGTTAAAAAACGATACTGTTCTGAGTTCTTATAAAATGAAAAATAAAGAAAACTTTCTCTGGCTTTCAGCTTTTTTCGGCTGAATTAAAAAAACCGAAAAAAGTAATTCAAATAAAATCGAATTCACTTAACAAATTGAATCGAATTAATATTCGATTGGAAATTGATTTCTATTTTTTTAGATTCAAATTGTATTTTTCTACTTGCTTTTTATCTTAAAAGGATTTGATTACTAATCCCAAATAGTATAGTAATATACTATATTACTAGTATAATAATCATAGTAGTATTATTAATCTAATCGTATTCTTTCGACATTCCATTCTATTCTAATTGTATATATAGAATTCTATATACTCTATATATGCATGGTAATTGTATTCAATTATTTTATTACTAATCCATAATAATAATATAATAAATTCAAAAGAATAGAATATTCTATTAGATTTTTGAGTTTGAATGGATTAGTTCTATATCTATTAGGGCTATACGGATTCGAACCGTAGACCTTCTCGGTAAAACAGATCAAACTTATCATTATCAAAATCAAAATGATTTGAACTGTTTCAAAGACCCAACATGCTTTTTTTTGCATTGGGCTTTTTCATTGACTGAAATAAATATCAGTTAGTCTGCCATCTTTATTTTTGCAAATAAGGAGATGGCTCCATCTGCCCGGATTCATTATTTTGACTTCACCTCACGGGCAATACCAAAGTGTTTCAAAGAGGGGTTATCTTGACGCGGGTCTGCTTATTGCGAAGAACAACCTAAGTTAAATGGAGTCTCTATCACCCTGCTTAATTGAATTAAGAAAGCAAATATCAAACCTCATACACCTTAAAGTTAATAGGGAGAAAAGAGAATTTGTTGAGGTCCTTCTACTCATTATGCCTAGCATTGAATAGACTGAGGTATTCACCTTATCAATATCTCAAATCAAGGATGCGTTCTATTTGGTGCTTAACTGAAACGGGACACCGAAGCGAACGAAGAATCTTTTGTCAGGCGATTGTTCTCTTGTTTTGTTCTCTAAACATTATGGAGTAAGACATCGATTTCTCAATAAGAGAAATCCTTTGAATTCCATCATGTGATGGACCCCTTTGAAAAACATTGACGCACGTGTAAACGAGTTGCTCTACCTAACTGAGCTATAGCCCTTGTGTTCTTGTGTTTGTGATACATATAATATAATATTATGTATGTAGATAATTTCTTGTCAAGATGACTATTCCATGATTCAACACATATCCCTCCGGTTGATTGGTATGCTACGAAGTAATATTGAATTGATCATTCATCGCTGTACTACGATGTAAGATGAGTTCCTTTGCGTTTGGTTTTCTTTGTGATCATAAAAGACCTACTTAACTCAGTGGTTAGAGTATTGCTTTCATACGGCGGGAGTCATTGGTTCAAATCCAATAGTAGGTAGATCTTATTAGATACCAGAGTTTTGGTATCTAATAAGTTTTGTTAAGTCAGACTATCTTCTTTTATTTTTTGTATTTTTTTCTATTCATTTTTTGAATCAATGGGCAGAATAAGAAAAAGAAGAATAAAAAAAGTATTTATAGCCACAGGTTCCGTTTATATAGAAGTTCCTTTGATTATTTGTACGCACTGACTGGTTGTGAACCCGCATTGATAGCCTCGACTCGTGTCCTAGCCCGTCGGACAGCTAGGTTTCCCTCAATTGTTTGTCTCTTTCCTTCTGCTTTCCTTAAGTTAGCTTCCGCTAGTTCAAGAGTTTCTTGAGCTTCTTGTGGATCAATGTCACTACTCTTTTCCGCGTCATTTACTAAAATAGTAATTTCATTATTGCCTATTCTAGCAAAACCGCCCATCAGAGCCATCGTTAACCATTCATCGTTAAGGCGTATTCTTAATATACCTATATCCACAGCTGTGGCAATAGGAGCGTGGTTTGGTAATACGCCAATTTGTCCACTATTCGTAGATAAAATGATTTCTTTCACTTCTGAATCCCAAACAATTCGATTAGGGGTTAGTACACAAAGATTTAAGCTCATTTCTTCAATTTACTCTCCATTTCTAAATTCGTAGCCTTCGCAGTAGCTTCATCAATGTTACCTACCAAATAAAAGGCTTGTTCAGGAAGACCATCTAATTCGCCGGAAAGGATCAATTTAAACCCTCTAATTGTTTCGACTAAACCAACATATTTACCTGGGGAA